ATCATATATCATATATAATATGAGAAAATGATAGATTATGGATGCTTAATTTTAATCAATCTAAAACTAAACCCTTGTTACTGCTCAACGGAGAAGTAATAGGTAGGGATGACAGGATTTGAACCCGTGACATTTTGTACCCAAAACAAACGCGCTACCAAGCTGCGCTACATCCCTTTCAATTGGCCTACAATGTCATTGTAGAGAATCCCTGTCTTGTTTTCCACACCCTTATTTCATCTATTCAAATACAAAAATTATCTTTCCATTTCCTCTTTTTGGTCTCATATCATATAACAACCATATAATGAATAATAAATGAATATTTTTTGGCGGGGATTCTCAGGCGGAAAGGGACCTATTTTGCTGTTTTCAGAAAAGGAAAATCTTATCTATCGAATCGTTGTACATTTCAATTTGAATTTATTTGAATTTTGAATTAGGAATTCCGGGTACAAATATACAAATACAAGTGGTCTTTAACCACACATACGTGTGATTATATATGTATTAGCATAATGTAATACGATAAAGAAGGAGGATTTTAAATGCGAGATCTAAAAACATATCTTTCCGTAGCACCGGTACTAAGTACTCTCTGGTTCGGTTCTTTAGCGGGTTTATTGATAGAGATCAATCGTTTCTTCCCGGATGCGTTAACATTCCCTTTTTTTTAATCCTAGTTATTGCGGCGGGACGGGGCGAAAAAGATTAGATCGAGATACAATCAAATATCTGTGACTACTCTCTCGCCCCCCTTTTTTTTTAGTTTTTTTTTAGAATTATATAAGAATTAGATAAAATAAATAAGGAAGGTAGAACGAAAAAAGTGGATTCAACCTCACCGAAACTCAGGTTCAGGCTCCAATTAAATTACTAGTAGAGCGAAAAGAGAAATCTGGCTGGAACAACAGTATTCTACAAGATACTTAAAGAACGTACGGTGATTCTAAATAGAGTTAGAAATCATTGTATTACTTAATTCTTATTATTTACTATTCAAATTAAAATAAATCTATATTGATTTACTATATTGATTGCAATTGATTGCAACGAAATCTTTCAGGATTTGGTTTTGAGTTAGCAACTTTTATTTATATTTATTTATTTTATTTTTCATTCCTTTCTTCTTCACTTTTGATCGGAAAATAGAAGAGTTGGGTGAATTAAAAACTCAAAGGAGGTTCATGGCCAAGAGTAAAGATGTCCGAGTAACGATTATTTTGGAATGTACCTGTTGTGTTCGAAACGGCGTTAATAAGGAATCAACGGGCATTTCCAGGTATATTACTCAAAAAAATCGACACAATACGCCTAGTCGATTGGAATTGAAGAAATTCTGTCCCTATTGTTACAAACATACAATTCACGGGGAGATAAAGAAATAAATCGAATCAAGTGCTCGTATGTCACCCCCCTACCGAGAATATGAAAATATGACATTAGGTATAAAAATATGACATTAAGTATATAATTCGTTATATATAACGAATAAAATATTTATATATTTAATATTTTATTTATATATTATTTAGATATCTATATATTTAATATATTATTATTCTATATTATTATTATATTATTCTATATTATTATTATATTATTTTATTAATATTTTTACATATATTTATTATTCCATTTAGATATATTTATATACATTTATATATATTATATATTTCATATTTCAATTTATATCATATATTTAAATAATAATAAAATAAACAAACCAAATCCTATTTATTATATTCATTCTATAATTTGAATTTGATCCGCCCAAAATAGGATTTTAGAAATAGAGATAAGGATAGGATTATTTTTAGAAATAAGGAATAAAGAAATCATGGATAAATCCAAGCGACTCTTTCTTAAATCCAAGCGATCTTTTCGTAGGCGTTTGCCCCCGATCCAATCGGGGGATCAAATTGATTATAGAAACATGAGTTTAATTAGTCGATTTATTAGTGAACAAGGAAAAATATTATCTAGGCGAGTAAATAGATTGACCTTAAAACAACAACGATTAATTACTATTGCTATAAAACAAGCTCGCATTTTATCTTCGTTACCCTTTCTTAATAATGAGAAACAATTTGAAAGAAGCGAGTCGACCGCTAGAACTACTGTTCTTAGAACCAGAAAAAAATAGGCTTACCCCTCAATTGACTCAAAATTATCAAACGTAGGCTGATGCTTTATTCAAAAAATCTGATAATTCAAATTGTCGTGTCGTAAGAAAAAATAAATAAATAAAAGAATCGAATCCGGTTGGGGAAGAAAAAGAAATCTTTTTTTTTGTTATTGAGCGTCTTCGCTCATCTTGTTTTGATGACCTTATGAGATCAGAATTTTTTTTATCATATTAATTTCTACTCTACCTTCCCCGAGTTCATTCTCGAGGGAACCCCATTTCATTTAAAGCATTTTGGTGGATTCCTTCCGATCTCCTTATTTTATAATCTCGTTGGAAATCATATAAAGACAATTCCTATTTGAGATAGCTATTTGTGCAAGTATTTTACGATTAAGAAGCAACTGTTTCTTGTACAGATTGTGTATTAATCTACTATAACTATAGGATACCCGCGCTCCGCGAATTACTGCATTTATTCGAGTGATCCACAAACGACGAAAATCTCTTTTTTTCCTATCTCTATCCCGATGAGCCGAAACCAAAGCTCTTATTCTTTGTTGAGTAATAGTTCGAGTAAGTCTTGAATGAGCCCCTCGAAAGCTTGATGCAAATAAACGAATTTTTGTTCGACGTCTCCGAGCTATATATCCCCGTTTAATTCTGGTCATTGAATAAAAGAAATTTTGATGAATAACTAATTCTTTCTTTCAGTTATTCTTTTCTAGTCTATTAATAACAAAACGGATTCTTCCAATGTATAAAATCAAAATTCCAATGGCTTTTGCTACTATAACCGTCCCGACCACGATTTTTCCTTTTTTCTAGGCATTTCATTTCGCCTTGAAATAAGAAATTGTATTGATACTAGGTATCAAAAAAGCATATTAACTAAAATAAAGGAGTAAATAGAAATGGATAAATAAATAGTGGATTCCATCGTTTCTATGGTTACTTCTTAAACGGTGAGGTCCTCTCTATACACCGGAGCTCATTCCTTCATTTAATTGGTAACTTGTACAGTTCACACTATTCGGCTCTACTCATAAATTTTCCAGTAATAGATCTTTCACAACGAGATCTATCTTATACAGTGACGGTATGTAAGCATGAGGATTAATTGGGTAGCTGACCCTGTTAGTCCGTTCTTTGCAAGAGTCGAAGCATAATCTTTTTGCTTTTTATTTTAAATAGAAATAGGATTTTCCCCGCTTAATGGATAAGCATTTGCTACCAATGGGGAATTTTTTCTCATCTTAAATTCCAAGATTGGATTTGCGCCAATGGAAACCATAAATTTCATACACAATAGAAGGATATGGTAGATCTATCTTTTTTAGATAGTGAACGGAAGAACCCCATTCTATTCACTGGTACTGATCGTTGATACTGAAAAAATGGTTTCTTTTTTTCTCAGCCCATGATCTGAACAAGTCGCACATACACCCTAGTACATGTTCCTCGGCGCTGAGGACATCCCCGAAGAGCAGGGGATTTCGTGACATTTCTAATTGGCTGTCTTGCATTTCTAATAAGTTGTTTAATAGTTGGCATGCTGAATCATATACAGAATAGACTGGTTTAGATCGATCCTAACCAGATGATTCTGAATTACTTCTTTTTCTATTTAATAGATTAATAAAATATTAAATTTAATAGATTAATAAAATATTAAACCCTTAAGTTAAGAAGGAAAGGAATAAGAGGGATTAAATCAATCTTAATTAAATTGTGGATTGGTGTTAAATCGTTGCTATTGCTATTTGTTATTTAATCGTTACAACATCCACAATTCCATGAGCTTGGGCTTCTGTTGCTGACATAAAAACATCTCTTTCCATGTCTTCGGATATAACCCAGAAGGGCTTGCCCGTTCTTTGTGCATAAACACTTGTGATGCTTTCGCGAAGTTTCAGTAGTTCTTCCGCTTCCAAGATAAATTCTGACGCTTGTGAATCAAAAAAATAACTAGCAGGTTGATGGATCATTACCCTGATGATATAACATAATAAAAGGTTCTTCTAACTCACATAATGAGGCGAGAAGAATAGCTAAAGAATAATAAGAAAAAAAAGATAGAATTGAAGAACCGTACAGGCATTTTTGCGCATTGCATACGGCTTTACAATGGAATTCTCTTTTTTCTTTCATCGAAAAAAGAGAAAATATAGAGTCTATTAGACCCAGATCAATAAATAATCCAATTACCACCCTTCTTTTTTTTTTCGGAAAAGTTCAAAAATACTATGATGGCCCCGTTGCTTTATATATTTATTTCGTCTGTGATTCAGCAATCCCAAAGTTTCTTTTTTTTTTTCAAAAAAAAAGAAAGAAAAAAACGTTTGTGACGCTGAGATGGGCCCACGACAGCTAAGATAAAATTGGAAATGCCCTTTCTCTCATACTACTCTTTCGCTACATAATCTAATATTTTATTTTGAAAAAAAAAAGAAATCAAAAAAAATTTCATATCGAATTCGAAGTGCCATGCTATTATTACTTGCTAATTCATATTTCATATGGCGAAGGCATAGTCTTCTTTTTTCTTTCCATCAAATAAAAAAAACTCATTGGCGCCGAGCGTGAGGGAATGCTACGCGTTTGGTAATTGTTCCTGCGGCCAGGAGAAAAGATCCCATTGAAGCGGCCAATCCTATGCACATTGTATGCACATCTGGTCCCACAAATTGTATAGCATCATAAAGAGCTATTCCGGGTAGTACCCATCCGCCAGGAGAGTTTATAAGGAAAACCATCTCTTGGGTATCATTCTCTATAGTGAGATATAGCAGAAGACCAATAAGTTGATTCGCGATGTCGCTATCAACCTCTTGGCCTAAAAAAAATATTCTGTCTCGATAAAGTCGGTTGATTAGGATAAAATTGTATCCCTTAGTAGCCGTACAGGCACCTTTTGATGCATACGGTTCAACAAAAATTGCGAAAAAAAATCAATGTGTAGATTCCAGCCATCCTTCGTTTTTTTCTAGTGGGCCCTTTCTAACTTCTAATTTCTAATGAAGGGGCTTTTTCTTACATTTTTCAAATAAAATGAAATTCAAATTAAAGAAAGATGAGTTTTGGCCCGTTTTCCTATAATATAGAAAAAATTCGCTAAACTTATCGCACAAACTTTTCATTGATCTATTTTTTTTTTTTCATTGGGATTCAATCCAAATCACGATGTCGTTTTCTTGTTCCTGAATGGGTTTCGTCAATTTTTTATTCAATTTTTTTAGGTTTATGCTCTACTCCGAGTAAAGATCTGCCCGATTTTGATTTGCGCATATAGAACAAATGACCCAATCCCACGTCTTTTTGCTATGATTTCATTTACTTTTTTATTTTAATTTAATTCCTTTTTCTTTCATGTTTTCCGCCAAATATTCAACGTATTTCTCATATTATTCGATTGATTAAGAGTTTGAAATCACTCTTATTTATATATATTTATAATTTATATATATTTATAATTTCATTTTTAAATAAAAAAAAAATGATGATTATGATATAGGTGGTAATCATAAATATATTACCAATTGGGTTTTTTCTAAACGGAGCCTGGATACTTCATTTTATCGGTCCAACCAAGCCAACCATAAATCATTCTAATTGAAAATATTAATCTGGATACCCCCCAAAAAAATGAAATGGATCCCTAATTGCACTTCATTACACTTCACGCTACAAATTTTTGATAATTCAATCAATCCTTTTTGGGCGAAACAGAGGATATCTCGATCGGGCGAGAGAACGGGGGAATCCCATATGACCCAATATATTTGACAAGTCGCACTATACGTCAATCCAACCTGGATTTCCATCCCCCACATTTCGATGAGCAACTCTTGGAACACCAATAGGCATTAAAGGAAAGAAAAAGAATTAAATACTCTATTTCACTTTGATGTGGAAGCGTAATAATGGTCTTAATAATATTGGCCCTTATCATATTTTATACATAGATAGAATAAGGCCATAAAATAAAGAAAGACAGAATGAATGAAAGAGAATTCTTACGAATAGGGCCTTTGAATGATGAACAAATAGGGATGCATTCATTCATAAAAAAGAGGATCAACCCCCATTGCGTATTGATACTTATCGGGTATAGAATAGATCTGCTTCTCTTTTTTTTCTGAGCCGAATTCTTCCCTTATTACTAATGGAATAGAACAAATATGAATCCGTTCTCCGAAAGAATCCACCGAAAAGGGGAGGTATTCCAATGCAATAAAGTTACATAGTGTCTATTTTTCGTTGATAAAGGGGTATTTCCATGGGTTTGCCTTGGTATCGTGTTCATACTGTCGTATTGAATGATCCCGGTCGCTTGCTTTCTGTTCATATAATGCATACGGCTCTGGTTGCTGGTTGGGCCGGTTCAATGGCTCTATATGAATTAGCCGTTTTTGATCCCTCCGACCCCGTTCTTGATCCAATGTGGAGACAAGGTATGTTCGTTATACCCTTCATGACTCGTTTAGGAATAACCAATTCATGGGGCGGTTGGAGTATTACAGGGGGGACTATAACAAACCCGGGTATTTGGAGTTACGAAGGTGTGGCCGGAGCACATATTGTGTTTTCTGGCTTGTGCTTCTTGGCCGCTATCTGGCATTGGGTATATTGGGATCTAGAAATTTTTTGTGATGAGCGCACAGGGAAACCCTCTTTGGATTTGCCCAAGATTTTTGGAATTCATTTATTTCTCTCAGGAGTAGCTTGCTTTGGCTTTGGCGCATTTCATGTAACAGGATTGTATGGTCCTGGAATATGGGTGTCCGACCCTTATGGACTAACTGGCAAGGTACAACCAGTAAATCCAGCGTGGGGCGTGGAAGGTTTTGATCCTTTTGTTCCGGGAGGAATAGCCTCTCATCATATTGCAGCAGGGACATTGGGCATATTAGCGGGCTTATTCCATCTTAGTGTCCGTCCGCCCCAACGCTTATACAAAGGGTTACGTATGGGAAATATTGAAACCGTCCTTTCCAGTAGTATAGCTGCTGTCTTTTTTGCAGCTTTTGTTGTTGCTGGAACTATGTGGTATGGTTCAGCAACTACCCCCATTGAATTATTTGGTCCTACTCGTTATCAATGGGATCAAGGATACTTCCAGCAAGAAATATATCGAAGGGTTAGTGCTGGGTTAGCCGAAAATCAAAGTTTATCAGAAGCTTGGTCTAAAATTCCTGAAAAATTAGCTTTTTATGATTACATTGGCAATAATCCGGCAAAAGGAGGATTATTCAGAGCGGGTTCAATGGACAATGGGGATGGAATAGCCGTTGGGTGGTTAGGACACCCTATCTTTAGAGATAAAGAAGGGCGTGAACTTTTTGTACGTCGTATGCCTACTTTTTTTGAAACATTTCCGGTTGTTTTGGTAGACGGAGACGGAATTGTTAGAGCGGATGTCCCTTTTAGAAGGGCAGAATCGAAGTATAGTGTCGAACAAGTAGGTGTAACTGTTGAGTTCTATGGTGGCGAACTCAATGGAGTGAGTTATAGTGATCCTGTTACTGTGAAAAAATATGCTAGACGTGCTCAATTGGGTGAAATTTTTGAATTAGATCGTGCTACTTTGAAATCCGATGGTGTTTTTCGTAGCAGTCCAAGGGGTTGGTTTACTTTTGGGCATGCTTCGTTTGCTTTGCTTTTCTTCTTCGGACACATCTGGCATGGTGCTAGAACCCTGTTCAGAGATGTTTTTGCCGGTATTGATCCAGATTTGGATGCTCAAGTGGAATTTGGAGCATTCCAAAAACTTGGAGATCCAACTACAAGAAGACAAGTAGTCTGATGCAAGATTGCTTTGTTATTTTTCGCTTCTATTTTCTGTTTGTGATTTGACATAGGCTGCTGGAAAAATCTTGATTCAAATCGCTGCCTTTTCTTTGATTCTTGTTCTTTCTTTAGTTTATTCGGGAGATGATTCCAAATAAACAGGTACGGAAGCTATAATTGTAAACCACGATCGAATTTATGGAAGCATTGGTTTATACATTCCTCTTAGTATCTACTCTAGGGATAATCTTTTTCGCTATCTTTTTTCGAGAACCGCCTAAAGTTCCAACTAAAAAAATGAAATGATTTTTCATTCTCTCAATTGAAGTAATGAGCCTCCCAATATTGGGAGGCTCATTACTTCAATTAGTCCCCGTGTTCCTCGAATGGATCTCTTAATTGTTGAGAGGGTTGCCCAAAGGCAGTATATAAGGCGTACCCAGTAAAACTTACAAGTAAACCAGATATAGAGATGGCGACTAAGGTTGCTGTTTCCATTATTATTATTATCTAATTCCAAGATCACAATGGATCTATGATAAGATCGTTTATTTACAGCGGAATGATATACAAAGTCAACAGATCTCACTGAATACAAAATAAGATTTATGGCTACACAAACCGTTGAGGGTAGTTCTAGATCTGGTCCAAGACGAACTGTTGTAGGGGATTTTTTGAAACCATTGAATTCGGAATATGGTAAAGTAGCCCCTGGATGGGGAACGACTCCTTTGATGGGTGTCGCAATGGCTTTATTTGCGATATTCTTATCGATTATTTTGGAGATTTATAATTCTTCCGTTTTACTGGATGGAATTTCACTGAATTAGATTCACAAGAACCACGAAGCCTCGCTTTTCAAGACAAAAAGTGAAACTTTTAGTTCTCGGATTTTTTTTAGCCCATTCTATTTTGGTAGTTCGACCGCGAAATTTATTTGTTTCTGTATCTCCGGAATATGAGTGTGTGACTTGTTATAATTGATCCTATTGATAGTACAGAAAATGGGTCTGTCATCTTGATCGAGATAGTTTTATCCCGTCGGATAGCCATTCTAGTATCTGGAGCACGGAATATATGAAATGGATCACGAAGTATTCGAACTATGATTCATACTTAATATTCAAACCTCGCGGCCGGCCTCAAAAAAAAAAGTCAAAGAAAGAGTTATATTATTTATAACTCGAAAGATTTTTTCTTCTTTCAAACTCTCATTTAGTTTATGCTTATTTTGATCAAAGGACAAACCTTTCTTTTCTTTGTATTTTTATTTATTATATCTATTCTATTCATTGAATAAGTGATGATCCAATGGTTCTTACTCAAAGAATCTTTGGACTTAGTTTGAGGGTTTTATTGAATCATCGCGGTTCTGGTATGAATCTAAAGTTTCAATTGATTCATAGGGTCTTAACAAGAGAATTCCTATCAAAAATAAAGAAAACAAGAATAAAGCCACATTCCATACAAATAACAAATCAAAGCAAAGAAAAAGAAATAAATAGGTAAATAGAAGATTCAAGAGGCCTGTAACGATCAACATAAAGACGAATGCGCCGACTTGATTTTTTGGCATTATAATTACAACTACAAAAAGGAGCTTTCGGATTTTTACTCTTTTGTATCTTCAGATAAAATTGAATGAAAAGATTAAGAAGTTTCAAACTTTCTATTCCATATCCGTTTCAGCTATTATTTGGGTGTTTTTGTTTGAGCTGTACGAGATGAAATTCTCATATACGGTTCTCAGGGGGGGAGTCCTCTTGGTTTACCTATCTCAATAAAGTCTATGATTGGTTTGAAGAACGCCTCGAGATTCAGGCGATTGCAGATGATATAACTAGTAAATATGTTCCTCCTCATGTTAACATATTTTATTGTCTCGGAGGAATTACGCTTACTTGTTTTTTGGTACAAGTAGCTACAGGATTTGCTATGACTTTTTACTATCGTCCAACCGTTACTGAGGCTTTTGCTTCTGTTCAATACATAATGACTGAAGCTAACTTTGGTTGGTTAATCCGATCAGTTCATCGATGGTCGGCAAGTATGATGGTCTTAATGATGATCCTGCACGTATTT